ATTCGGGATTAGGTTCATCCCTTTAGTATAAGTCTAGTAATCGGGTGAACTGATTTGTAGACATGACATAAAAGCATAAGAACTCAACGGAATCCCCCTCGAAGAAGATAAATAAAGAGGGGGTAGGTCCCGTTGAGCTCTTAATAATCATACTATTTTATTCGTATAAATGAGAAAAAAATGGATCACTTTGCTAATGTTTCAAAAGACTACATTTTTTTTTATGATGTTTTTAGAAAATTAACTTCATTACTTCATATAGTATCCGTCGAGACTTTCAAAATTAAAGAGAATCACTCGACTTCTCCCTTTAGATGACAAAATTACAATTCAGAATTATATGAAATATTTCTATATTTTTACCAAAAAAAAAGAAATTTATAAGTTTATTGAAGAAACAGCACTTCTTCAATAAACTTATAAATTTCTTTTTTGTTTGTCCACCACTACTACTTTATTTATGTAATAAACCTAAATAAAGGGTTTATGATAAACCTCTAAAAAAATGAAACTACAAATAGGAATCTTTGACGAAAGGGATCAAGAATGATTATTATTTCGACACAAGAAAAGAAAGGGTTGTAGAAAATTCCTAGCCTTGTGTCAAAGACTAGGAAGATAAATAATCCCTCTTAGAATGCTTTGTTCCTCTCATTCATTTTCGACTTTTAGTTTCTATTTTCGCTTATTTATCTTATGTTTAGTTTTTAGTCTAATTTGATTCATTCTATGGCATTTAAATCTGACAATAGTTACATAATCATACCGCTTCGATTTTGATTGAAAAAACAAAGAAATAAAGAAGAAATAAGTAAAGTCAAAAAGTCTTCTTCATACATACTATGACTAGTAATGTAGTACAAGGCATTCAAAAAATTTAATAGAAAAACAATCTAAACAAGCAAAAGGATTTTCATAAGTTTTTTGATCAGACAGAATTACATAACACGATTTCCAACAAAAATTTTGTTATTTTTATAACTTGGTATTAAAAAATCCGCGAATCTAGAAATTCATTTCGGATAATTGAACCTTCTCAAACTGTTTCTTTTTCAGAACCAAAAAGATTTGTGCCAAAATAATAGATGCCAAGAAGAGCAAAAGACCTTGTACACGTAATGGATCTTGAAGTACTATTTCCGCATCCCCCTGACCAAATCCACCCACATTAGGATTACTCGTTAATGGTTGATCCAATTTGATGGATTCACCCTCGGAAACAAGAAGTTCTGGTCCTGGAGGGATAATATCAACCACTTGACGTCCATCCGATTCATCCACTATGGTTATTTCGTATCCCCCTTTTTCTTTTCGTATTATTTTGCTTACTATACCCGCCGCTGTAGCATTATAAACATTATTGTTACTCTTGCTCCCGTCGGGATAAATCTGGCCCCTTCCCCTGTTCCCGCCTACGTATATGGGATATTTTAAGAAGTGAACGTCTTTCTTAGTAGCGGGGTCCGGAGAAAGAATAGGAAAGGTAATTTCACTATATTTTTGACCAGGAATGGGACCTATCACAAGAATATTTTTTTTAGTAGGGCGATAACTCTGAAAAGACAGATTGCCCATCTTTTCTTTAATCTCGGGCGAAATACGATCGGGGGGGGCTAATTCAAATCCCTCAGGTAAAATAAGAATAGCCCCCACATTCAAGGCCCCTTTTTTACCATTAGCAAGAACTTGTTTCAGTTGCAGATCATAAGGAATTCGAACAACTGCTTCAAATACAGTATCAGGCAGTACCGCTTGTGGAACCTCGATATCCACGGGCTTGTTCGCTAAATGGCAATTGGCACATACAATACGACCGGTCGCTTCTCGTGGATTTTCATAACTCTGCTGTGCAAAAATAGGATACGCATTTGAAATGGGTGTCCGAGTGATTATATATATGATGAGCGATACGGAAATGAATCGAATAATCTCTTCCTTTATCCAAGAAAAGGTATTTCTAGTTTGCATGGTCCAATCATTGATCCCAAAAATTTCTACAATAAAATTAGATAAGTCACTAGTATAGTTCCCTATCTACGATTCTGCTATTTACTGAAATAATTTGACTGGAATATTGAAGGAATCTCCCCCGGGGTGTCTAGAAACAAAACAATAAGTGCATTTTTTATTGTTTTACTTATGTACAAAGTAATAAATTGGCTCGTTCGATCATTTTTCAATCATTCATTGAATGATAAATCACTACAAGTGACGGAGATACACGATTTAAATAACGAAAAATAAAATATTTAAAAATTGTATCTAAAATGACTGGAAAGGTAGAAACAAGACCAGATATAATTTGATCATTATGATCAAATCCAAAATCTTTGTAGATAGAGCCAATCATTAGGTCCCAGCCATGGGGCGAATGGAATCCTATACATAAATCCGTTAATAAAAGAATAGAAAAAGCTTTTATTGTGTCGCTTAAATTATATAGAAATTCTTGAATACAAGAGTTAAGAAAAATAAGTTCTTCATTACCTAAAATAGAATAAAGACTTAAAATAAGAAAATAAATTATATTTGTTGAGAAATGTAAAATCGTATGGATACGACTCTCATTGTGCAACTTGATCAATTGGATCGTTTCTTTGTATACTCCGACGTGAAGCTTTTGTAAACGCCCTTCCGGGTATTCCTTTACCATTTCGTCGAAAAGGGATAGTTCCTCTAATTCTATGAATTTTTTTAGAATAACCCTTTCTTGAATATTATTCAAAATAATTTCGGAGTGCCTGATATTCCACCAATTATTAACCCAAGATTCCAGACTTTTATTAAATGAGAGAGAGATCCACCAAGGCAAAAATACTATAGATGCAAAATATAGAAGGAAATTAAATGCTTTCTTTTTTGCCATTTGCCTGTCTGTGAATTTTGAAATGAACTCATCTCAGTCGTCGACTCTATATGATACTAATATTTCTATCAAGTATCAGTTCTATTACATTACAAGTCTCGAGCTTATAGCCCTGTTTTTTATTTTTTATTTGTGATTCAGTAGAGTGGTTGGTCCTTGAATTGAGAAAGAATAGAGAAAAACAATATAGAAATACAGAAATAGAATAATAACGAATCCATGAATGAAGAAATAAAATAAATAAACTAGAATATTATAGAATATTTTTTCAATATATATCAATTTCTGAAATTCGAAGTAATTGTCTCCTTTGGTGACTGCACGAAAGAGCCTTTTCAAAAAACTGAATATTATTCTAGTTTCGAGACGCAAGACCTCTCCGGTTATCAAGTCCCCGGTTATCGAGATATCACAAATTTTTGAAAAAAAAAAAACTCGACGGTGGCCCGCAGTACAAGAATAATGACGAGAAATTTCTCGATTTCGAAATGTTTTGATATATGAGATGAATCTATTATTTCAATTTGTTACTTCTTTTGTTACTGAATTGATTTAAGTGCATTTACATACGCATAAAAAAAATTTATGGACAAAATTTTTTCGTTTTATGATTGGTTCGTGTACGTTTACTTTTTTTGTTCTAATCATAGTTCGGCATAAATTTCAGTTAAGTTATGCTTAAGTTATGCTATAGAAAAAAGAGAAAGATAATTCTTGAGTTATAGTTTTTTCTTTCACTTTTGCTAAAAAAGCTTTCAAAATATTTCAAGTGGTACACGCAAGAAATAGGCCAATTCCGCGGCTTTCTGTTCAATTTCTCGTAGAGTCAAATTCTCATCGATACGAGTCAAAGGAATGGACCCATGGCCTCTGATTTCCATATAAAGTATAGGACGAGCATAAATACCTTCTTTAACTTCTATTCTGATGGATTGAATGTCTTTCATAAGGAATCGCAGGAAGATGCGACGATTTTTTCCAGGAAATCCCCAACGAAAAATACACACTATTCCTTCTTTTATATCGAATCGGTCATAACCACTACCCACATTCCACGAAATGGTGCACCACAAATATGAACTAAGAAAAAGACCCGCAATTCCATAGAAAGACATCACGATTCCTTGTGGAAAAAAAAGAATTTGCTGATAGGGAAATAACGGTATAAAATTCCTACCAAGATAACTATAAGTTCCAACCAACAAAAATCCTAATGAACCTAAAAAAAGGATAAAGGCCCAGCAGAAATTACTCGGTTTTCTAGACCCCGCTATAAGTTCTATCCATATACGGTCTGATCGCCAACTCATACTATACTTGCTTTTTATTATAATGGGGAGATAACATAACCCCAATAAATTTAACTTTCATTTTTTTGTTTCCGAAGTAACCCTCATCAACTAGCACTATTATGCTGTCAAACTTTAGGAGTAATTCATCAATTGCTTAGAGCTAACCTAAAACAATAACCCCTTTTATATGCATATTTATATGCATATGATTTCTTGTAGATATATTGATTTTACGTTTCAGAAATTCATCCCGATACCTTTTTATTTTCAAATAGCTATTAAGTCATTTACTCATATATGATATGATGTTTATGTATACGAGCTTCTGCTCGGAGGAAGCTACCCGTTATACCATATTCTACTAAATAAATATTTGTGTTATGATCCAAATAAGCCTAAGTTTTCAAAAAAATAGAAATAGATAAGATTTAACCCCATAATATCTAAAAGATCTTGTTTTTTTGAACATGAAGAGATAAAGAAACCATAGCAATTGCCGGAAATACTAAGCCCACTAAAGGCACAAAAATAGCGGGTAAGTTGCTGATAGTTGTCATAGAATGGGTACCTCGATTTAATATTTGTACCTGGTATATAGTGTTATATTTGTTGTTATATTAACATTTTAACCTGTTATTGTTATAAAGATATCTTATACTTCATATAGAATTATACTAGTATAATTCTACTTAAGTGAGTATTGAATATATACAATATTAAGAGATATACAATAGAAGAGTATAGTATCTATATATACTAAGATATAATAAGGAATAAATATACTAATATATCTAGAGATACTAGTATATACTAATATATAATCTATTTTATTAAGTATATAA